ATCTCTCTATGAATGGAAAAGGGGTGCTTCGGATCGGGAGTAACCACTAGTGAGAGGGCAAACAAAGGGGGGAAAGACAAAGGAAAGAGCAGAGCGATGCCTACATTAAATCAATTGATTCGTCATGGTAGAGAAGAAAAACGGCGCACGGACCGTACTCGAGCTTCGGATCAATGTCCCCAGAAGCAAGGAGTACGCCCGCGTGTTCCAACGAGAACACCGAAAAAACCTAATTCAGCTCCACGTAAGATAGCCAAAGTACGGTTGAGCAATCGACATGATATATTTGCTCACATTCCGGGCGAAGGTCATAATTCGCAGGAACATCCTATGGTGTTAATAAGAGGAGGTAGAGTGAAAGATTCGCCAGGTGTGAAATCCCATTGTATTCGAGGAAAAAAGGATTTGCCGGGAATTCCGGATCGAAGAAGAGGCAGATCTAAATATGGTGCGGAAAAACCCAAATCGATATGAATGGAAGGTGCCTCTGGAACTTGTTTTTCTCGGTCAGTCGAGGGCAACGTTACGCCCCAAAATAGAACTATACGGAGCCCTTCCGAATTACCTATAGTATAATATACTACACGAGCCAAGAAAGAGTGTAGTAGACTCCATTCGCCCGTGGAGGAAGAATAAAAAAATGCTTTTATAGTTCCGCTTTAAGTCTAATTCCGTTCCGTCAGCTTATCATAGTTGCTCGTTCATAAATTCACTCGCTGTCTGACAAGTGGAGCAGTAGCTTTATAGCAGACACGTTACGTCCACGGAACGTGTCCCCACTGTTCATAAATTCACTCGACCACTTGTTAGTCTTGCTACACTACACGACACGAGTCTAGGGTGAAGTTGAAGCAGACACGGTCAAGTGAAGTCAACTTCACAAGTGATTCAACATACCATATGGAAATAAGAAAGAAGATAAGGGTTTCGCCCAGGTGGCTCCCGCAAGGTAACGACTTCAAACTCAAACAAACAACGTCACAACTGAAAGGCATTAGTCAAAGAAAATGCAGTCTCTAATGCAAGTCGATAAGCCGACATGAAGAAAGGCCAGAAGAACTACAGAACCACGCCCACCAGAGCTAAAGAAAGGAGACCGAAGGGAGTTGCGGAAGGAAACCGAAAGGATAGGTAATCCATATGGTGAAACATGATAAACACGGATTGCTTAAAACCGGAAGAAATCGAGTCCACCCACACAACGACCGACGGACTCGTGGTACTGAAAACTAATTAGATGAGAAGGTAGTTGACTGGCCCTGAACGTACGTTAGCCAAAGGCCCCTATCAACTCAATCTGGAAAGGGAATAGACCGCCGTGAACTCCGGCGAAACGCCCCGTACGACCTGCGGGAGGTGAAGGTCGCTGGCTTGCCTGTGGGCCGTGGTATCTGACGGGACATTGGCCTCCCTCCCGCTACGGCTCGCTGTACGTTCCTTTAGCTATAGGCGTGTCCAATCCGATAATAGTCCGTTCCACATAGTGCAAGGAAGCTCAAGCTCACTCGACCAACCAATCGAAGGGCGAAGGCCGTCGTGCGGTATCAGAATTTTGGGGGTTTCATACGAGGGGCTTTTTGCGGTGCCATCGCCCAACCAGTACGGCCATCTCTGCTATGGTCAACAAGCTCTTGTGTAGGGACTTGCGGTAAGCCGCCATTTTGTGTACGCACCGTCCCCCTTCGCAGTTTCGGTGAGTAACCGCCGGTGTCTGCTGTTCTCATCGTTCCACCGGACCTTGAGTTGCCCTACCCAAACTTGTTTGCCTAGTTGGGCTTAATGCGTCCCCGGTTTAGAAGGACGCCCCACCCCCTGCTGCGCTTGTCTTTTAACCTTTGTTATTTCTTTTCCGTTCTTTTCTTTCTTGTACTCTTTCCTGTGATTGTATGAGATATTCACCTTTATGATCACAAGGTGGTGCTTGGGTAGGTCTTCTCTGATTACGTTCGGACGTGACAGGGAAGCCGGGAGGTCCAAGGACATAGCCGACTGATTCATTCCCCATCCAGCACTTAACCGACGAAAGAGAGGGGAACGCCCGCCGCCATATGATACGGATACTCTTCTACTTGGACTCTTCCTTTGTGGGAGAGGGCAACAATTCAAGATGTCTTTTTTTGTTTTGGCGATAATCACTTCTGGGAGGGTGAATGCCAGGTTCCACCACAAGAAAGAAGGACAAATGGAAGTGGACTGGGGGGTCGTCATATGTTTTAGGTGGGGTTTTCTGAAAGAGTGCCCTTTCCCCAGCCTCCAATCGGGTCAGAACAGAGGACTAACCTCACTAGAATTGCAGTCCGCCGGCCCCCCTTAGTTCGCCTCAAAACCAAAGGGAATAGAGACAAGTTCCGCTGTGAATGAAGTCTACGTTCCGTAGACTGAACTTCACGGTTATGTATACGAGTTCCAAAGGCTCACCAAGTTCTGTCTATAGCTCGTTCATCAATTCACTCGACCACTCAGACTTAACGAGGAAGTCCACGTAGACTTGACGAGAACTTGTTAGACGAGTTCCGTGTAGCCGGTAAGTACGAGTACAGCCTATGAAAGAGGCTTTGAGTTCCGTTGCATTGCAAGAAATCATTCCCGCCGTTCTCCCTTCCAGTGAACTCCACGTGTCTGCTCCGGCTACAAAGCGGTGGAGAACAGTTCCGAAGTACACTTGTTGCTTCGACTTCATTCATACATTTGTCAGCTCAGTTAGTGAAGGCAACGTGTGAAACGTTGTCTCCACTGCTCGTGAAACGGAGGAAAAAGCTCTCTTTGATAGCGGCGGGGGTTGAGTCACCAGATCGTACTGGCCCGACCATAGCGGATGAGGAGGCGGAGGTTTAATCACCGGATCAGACACAACAGAAGCAAAGGCCGCAAGCAAATAGTAGGCGCTTGAGCTTCTTCCCCTAAATAAATCAATCGCTTTTTGAATCAAAGTGCATATGCTCCTAAATTTAACAAGCAGTGCCTAAGAAAAAGGTATGGTCGACTTCGCAATTTGTTTTTTTATTATTGGTACCTAAATTTTGGATATTACTCAGGTAGCGAAGATGGCTTAATTAACAACCATTCTAAATGCAGAAAGAAATTCTGCCAATTCCTCCCATTACACGCAAAAGCAACCGAGACAGAAAGAGCAAAAAAGTCAGCGTCAACGCTCTGCTGAAAAACTAAAAATAGTGGGCCAAAAAGCCTATTGAAGAGTACTTGAATGCGCCGCTGCACTCACCTTTTTAAGTTGGTTGCTGCTATATCTGTTTTTCATCTTGTAGCTACAGGAAGGAGAAGGAAGGGGATTTAAACAACTAGAGCGCCAACACCTAACTCCAAAAGCTGCGGCAACATGGAATCGGCTGAAAAGTAGGTAGTATTACCAGGGTTTAGTGTTTAGGGACGACTAGTTGCTAAGTTGCTTAAACCTATCCTGTCTTCCTTGCCTTTGGACTCGTAGGCATTAGCATCTCTAGCTGTTAGGGCAGCTCAGCTCGGGTTAGCAGCTTTAGGGCAAGTCAAGGCAGTTGTGGTCTTGCAGCTTTAGCAGTTGTTGTAGCCGGCTTTCGAAGACTAGTAGCTCCAGTTGCCTAAAAAAATGAATGAACAATTTCATGCGGTTGAATGCCGCAATCGCAATTAAGGCTCAAGGCTCGAGTTGGGCTGCAAACGGTGCGCCGAGGGGCAATTGGTTTAAGGGGAGGAACGGGTTTTGTGCTGCTTTCCGACAAGACTGCCAAAGTAGGATTTTAGCCTTCCGCTGCTTTAGTGGTTGCCTTTCGCCTGGGCTTCCCAGCTCTAGCCGCTCTGGTAGCTAGCTCAGTTAGGGATCTGGTTCAGCCAAACCAACCCTGCTCTGTCAGCTCTATCAGTTGGTGCAGCTCTGTAGTTAGGGTGCCTTAATGCCCAAGCCCAATAAGTGCCAGGGCGTGTCTTTCATTACTGGCTCTAGCTAGTAGCTCTAGTTGCGCAATCAAGGGCTGTCGCATTAGTCGCAATAGGTTGATTGTCATAATCCGCCTTAGCAGTTGTGGCAGCTTTCATTTATTCAGCTAAGTTCGGCTTGAAGACAAGACTCAAAGTTCGGCTCTCTTCCTCTTCCTTCTCCTCTCCGTCTCCTATAATGCTTCGCCCAGTTTGAAAGAAGAAAGAGACTACTATTTTGTTTGGATGTCTATTTGAGAACACCGGTTGCTGTTCCTGTTCAGGAGTTCAAGCAGGTAAGGTGCCTACGTAATAGGGGCTTTGTCTTTCCTCTCCTATCTGTTCTGTTCCGATTAGCTCTTCAGTCTTGCTTCGAACTTACTTAAGACGGGCCAGCTAGAAGAACTAAGGATGACTGAATCATGTATTTTGAAGCCCTATTGTTCTTGTTGTTGGCAGAGAAGGTTGCTCTAAGCGAGGAGTGCATTCACCCCATAGACTTGGATTTGGACGAAATAGATGGACTAGAGCTTCCTTGTTCTTCTTTCCCTGGAACCGACCTCGCGCCATCTTCGTATCTCTCCGTTCAATCCGAACCTGGCTCTGCCTCTCCCAGTTCCATTGTTCCTGTCCCTTCACCCGATCCCAAGTGGTAGGTATTTAATCATCCCTTTCCCATCTCCTTCGGGCCCCAACTGGCAACCGAAGTGAGCCTTCGTATTGGGCACCGGAGGCGGAGTAAAGGTATCTAAAGGCTGAAGCCGGTAGCAGTGGTCCCGAACCTGGATATCTAAGACCTTCGGGGGCCGAACCATCTAATTGATTCCAATCCTTTGCCATTTCACTAAATCACTCGAACTAAGCTCCCCAAATTAGTTATTCCTGGGGCGGGAACTCCTTCGAATGCATCTGTTGATGATGAACCAAGTGGGACATCTAAGTCTTCTGCCTGAAGATGAGGAGATCATTAGTACCTCGGACTTCTTATTCCCACCCACCCTTGTTTCGATCCTAAAAAACGAATGAATCGGATGGTCTTGAATCGCCTACATCGGGAACCTCTTTCGTACGGTCCCTCTACCAACCAACCTCGGTCGGAGAAGTAGTCTCCAACCGCCTTTTAAGCCAACAAGTAGTAAGTCGCCTGGGGTTTTCCATTGAATGACTGGTTTCTAGATGGATGGGAAAAGAATCCCACCCCGTCTGTTCTCCTCGCTACCGATCCTTTTATGGGAGATGAACCGGCGCCTCCAATGATATCTATCTGCTTCCGGTGTTAAAGAGGGAATGAATGCCCGCAGCCTCTTTCTCGCCTCACCCAAGAGTAGCTGCGATTACCCGGCCGTTTTGGGATGGGTGCGGGGATGATTGCTTGTCAGCCGGCCTCCGAGCAATAAAGAACAAAGGCTAGCCAACCTGAAGAAGCAAGGCCCGCAATTCATTAGTTGCGGCAATTCGTTAGTCAAGCGCCCGCAATCCATTAAAGAGCAATTCGTTAGCTTCAACCCGCAATAACTATTCAATTGCGAATTGAGGCGTTAGCAACGCAAACTAGTTGCTTCCAGTTTGAGCTCAGTCAAGGCGTCATTAAAGAATTGCTTGAACCATAGTACTATTATAAAGCTTACCATTTCTGAGTTGGCTCCTTCCTTAATAGCAAAAGCTATATCGTCAGCGTAGCGCACATACCTAATTCTCGCTTCTTTACTCATAAAGTCTTGCATCTTCACATCAAGTTGGTGAATATCAATGTTCATTAAGACGGGAGACAACGGACTGCCCTGAGGGATCCCTTTTATACAAGAGCCATAAGTCTGACCTTCTTTCTCTCTTATTTCTGTCTTTTAGAAAGCTGAAAAATGGAGTTACAAAAGCCCTCACTGCTCTCACCCATATCTAAAGCAATTCTTTCATTTAGAAGAGTGTGATCAATGTTATCAAAACAACCACAATGTCTGCTTTGATAAATCGATCTACTGTGCAATCCCCCAACTATCAACATGCGCGAAGAAGGGAATGGGTTCTCTCCCCTTACTAAAGCCATGAGAGTGGGTCAGAAAGACGTCCTCATAGACTGTCTGGAGGAGTAAGGAAAGGGGGAGACCAAATAAAGCAGATGAATGGGGGATTCAGTAGCACGGACACCATTCCGAAGCAATGGAAAGAAGGCACCACAACTTAGTCAACTAGAAGAACAGGCAGGCAAGGAAGCACACTTTTGCCCAAAAGCAAAGGTCGACTCATTCTATCAATTGCGAAAGGTAATCTTTTAGCATGGGCTGTCGCACGGTCCTTCATCTTTCTTCTATCTGGGTCACCAATCTGGAAGAGACAAAGGATTCAAAAACTTAGATAAGTCGTCCAGAGCGAAGAGGTCGTCAAGCGATACACCGTGATGGATAGGCAGCGAACCGAACGGAAAGAGAAGCGAAATTTCCGTCCTTCCGGGAAGAACCTTACTCATATAAATAGCAAGATCGACAAGGCATAAACCGTCCACCACATAGAGCTAGCTTGGTAGCCTCCTAACTAAGGAAGCTCCATATTATATTTAAGTTGGCAAAGCTTGAGTTTGACATTGGTCGCCTTATAGAGTAGGGCCGCCCTCTATAAGTGGATTCTGTTCCTTCGTGAACTGAACCATACTTAGCTACTTCCCATCTATCGGGACTCAAGGGTGAGAATCGGTAGTTGTTCTGTTAAAGTAGCGGTAGGTGTAGGAGTTGCTGCTTTCAAATTAGCCCACACCCAAAAAGGATAAAGCCTTTAGGCTAGATTTCACTCTTTCGAGATCGAATCATAGCTTATAGTTTCGTACCCAGGCACAGAATCCACTTGCCAACTGATCCGAGTTTGAATTGGTGAACGAACGATCTAAGTAAGGAGGTAGTTCTTTGACCCAGTTCAGTGAGACCCGGGCTTAGCTCCGCAGATGTTGAAGGAATAAGCGATGCCATTGAATCCGTTGTCAGAGTAGGAGCAGCAGTTGTTCACGAATCCGTTTCAGGTTCTCGGGAAGAAGAGAAGGAAGAGAAAGAAGGAGTGGGCGATGAAGCCGTGGCGGAGGCCGCAAGACATGCAACCGGCGTATTATTTACCTCTCCTAACCTAACTCTTCTATCGAGTGACCTGCTAACCTTCACATAGTTAAAGAGGGGCCTACTATTGATGATGGCGAGAGGAAAGGGTGAAAGTCGTATCAATCCATCCTTGCTAGGCTTATCCCGGCAATCGTTTATGCCAATGTTTCCGAGGAATGAAACCAACCAGACGTGAAAGGCTTGAAATCCATTGAATCACTGAAATAGTCTAACTGAAGGCGGGAATGAAACAATTAGTCCCGTGGCATCAGAGGGAAGGACGGAAGGGAACCCTTCTGCTCCTTCGAATCCATTGTATCCAGGTGTTCTAGATAAGGATATGGGTTCAGTTTTAGATGTTCCAGCTAGTGGCTAGAGATATCAGTTCCTTCTTTCTCTCTTCCAACTCTTGCTTTGAGGTCAACATCTTTTGAGTGGGTAGCTGCAGAGTTGTCAGTCTTCACTCGGTACCCTCTACTCAATAATACCTCCAGACTGTGGACGATTGCAAGCAATTCTTTCTCCTCTCAATCTTTTACACCGATGTATCTCTCTCTTGAACGATAAGCTACAGTTTGAACAGCATATGGAGAGACGGAGTGCCCAGGAGCGCAATTACGGTTTCCAGCAGCTTAGGCACCAGGGTACTTTAGTCTCATGGAGTACCGTAGCTTGTTGAATTCTGTTCCGTCTGCCCTTCCTTGCAGGCAACAAAGCGGGGAAGGTTTCTTGACAGGCTGGAGTTCCTTATCCGACTAAGGGGCAAGACAAGTAGTACTGTACGAAGTAGAAGTTCGCATGCTCAGCAGCGGGTCTCAATTCAAGCCGACAGGGGAGTGTTTAGCGAAGAGGGTTCCGCTAAGCCATATAGTTGACCAACTAAGGCCCCTATGACCTTCATTTTCTTTATCCAGGCACTCCAGTAAAGGCTTTTCAACCCTCTTACTTTTTATTGATAGGCCAATGATTCGCCCCTCTTCCTATTGGTCGAGTCGGCCTTCAGCCTTCCCGCAGCAAAAGACCACCATTCCTTCATTTTAGAGGCGAGTTTAGTCCTTCGGAATGCTTATCTAGCTCTTGATCTCCATTTGTGCTTCCAGAATGGGGCTGACCTCCAATTGGTTCAATCAGTTCTCTGGATCCATAAAGAACAAAGAACAACATACTCAGCGGCTCCAACTTCAGAAGCGGCTTCTGCTGCGAATCCGGAATTGGATGCTGTTACGGCCACGGCTGTTGCTGATGCTACGGATTTTGACTTGAATTGAGATATGGAAGTTGCGCCTCGGATCGAAAGCTTGGCTATGATTTCTTGGACGATCGGACTATTGGACGTGGGGGAGCAAGAATGGACTTGACGCCTACTATGACAATAACAAGAGGTCTGTATCCGCACCCGGGAGAGAGAAATAGGATGGTGGACTGAACATACTGTGCCAATCAAGCGATGGAGGTTTCTTTCTTGCCAAGAGCAGACAGGCAGGCGACTACCGCACAACGTTCCGTAAGGAACACCAGTGAGCATAGCAGGTCCAGACCAATTGACTTGACCAACATAGCCCGGTTGAAGCATCTCCAGGTTGCAGATCGGGGTCCTGGAGTGGTCCGTGCTTGACTACTTCCTGGTGGCCTTTCCTCCCGGCCTTCTTGTACCTGCACCAGGCTTAGTAGCCCTCTATAAAGATCCATATCCATATCTTATTGAGCGGGATCCTGATCCAGCCCCTAGTGATCCAGATCTATATCCAGGGATCAAAATCCAGTCGATGAAGTGAAACCAACAGCAGTGAAAGGTACAACCACCTTAGTTTCGTAGATCCTGCTACAACATATCCAACTCCGGCTTTCCCACGGCCACTTTATGTAAGCCCGGGCATCTAGAGAGAAGAGCCTTCCCCTACATGAGTGAGCAATAATAATTAAGTCGGTGCTGCCCCATGCCAGCATTTGACCGACCCGCCTATTCATGCATCCGTAGAGAGTACAAAGTAACCTCTGTTCTTCTAGCTTGAGAGGTCCTTTGTGTACGTAAAGAAAAAGTACGCGAGGTACCCAATTATCAACCTCGACCTACTACACAAGTGGTTTTAGAACAAAAATTTGGAAAGTTCTGTTAGGTTCTTCGATCCCTTCATTTATGTATGTGATTTAATTAGTTTAATCAATAAATATATGTTTATTAGCTATGGCGTCAATAAGCCGCTTATAAGGAACGGTTCTATGTGTTCCATGGTGGATCATGTCATGGAGATAGTTGGTGTAGGTCGCTTCTGAAAAAGCGACCCCCGAAGGATAAAAAATGAAAGCCCTTATCTCATGTCTCTTCGCAAGAATAGACTCCCGAGAATAGCCATCGGACAGCAGAGCTCGCTCGACGAACTTATCGATTTCAAAGTGTTTTGAAACAATTGAATCTTGTACCTCAATACTAGAACCCTTCGTTATAGAGTTGATTCTGAGTCGATGACTTAGTTCTTCCCGACGAACTGTATCGTCGAGTAATGGGTGAAAAACGACATGCGTAGCAGGAGCGGGCTCCTCAGGGGAGGGGGGTTGGTTGAGGTCCAGAAACGGACGTCTCGAAGGGCCACCATTTCCTTCCCCGCCTCCAATGGAAATAGGCTCCATATTTTGCCCAGCCCCAGGGGCAGGCAAAGGAGCTGCCCCCGGTTCGGCCCCAGCAGCTTCCATCATGCAAGCGACAGAGGTCATGGCCCCTAAAGCCATCCACTGACATAACTCATGCCTGATTAGGCTTACCAAGAGAAACAGAATAACATTGAGAATTTGGTTAAACGAAAAGGGCATCTTTCGCCTTTTCCTAAAAAAGAAAAGCCAAGCCGTATAGTACTGAGAAAATAGAAAGGAACGAAACACACGTGGTGGTCATTATAGCGGTTCCTTCGGATCCTAGAAAACGTCCAAAAGCTGCAACGAAACTCAAATAGTATACAATAATGGCAGGGGCAAAAATACGATAAGTCGAGACATGAGATCGAGTGTAATCAGATGCCAAAAATCAGACAATGACAGAGCGGCCTGTGATTGAGATTGAGCGAAACAGACGGAACGAACAAAAAGAAAGATGAGATTCTTTCGTTTCATTCCTTGGTACAAGCGGAATGCCCGATCGGATCAAAGAGAGGATGCGGCTACCTACTAAGAGTCAGAGTTAGAGTAAGGGTTCCAACCCACGTACATACACATGCCATAAAGGGGACACCGGCCGGCCCAGCCCTGCTGGTTGGTTGTATCGCCCCGTACACCTCTTTTAACTAACTAAAAGCTTGGGCTTCTTCTTCGTTAAAATTCTTTTCCTTCCTTTTCTTTCTTGAAATATCTTTCTCGTAGAGTCAGGTCAGACATTCGCATCTTCTTCTACTAAATACCCATAATCCTACCTCTATCCATAAGAATTGAAAGGTTTTCTAGTCGTACCTCTATTGATACGAGGGGCTGCTCCACTCTTCTATTGGTTTAGTGCGAAGGGCTGCCCTACATTCCTATTGGCACGAGGCAGTAGCCGCCGTTACCCGTTTTGGCCGAGAAGTCTTTCCCATAAGCAACTGAACTACCCCCGATTAAAACTAGTCAGCCAAAACAAAAGAAAGACTGCTAACAGCCTCTCGCCGGGAACTTATGTGAAAGAGAAGAACGAAGCAAACAAGAAAATCCGAGCTAGGTGGTTATAACGAAGTACGTTGGGAAACGGATTGCCATAATAGACAGTTGGTACGGAATCATTGAAATGAGGAGACACGTAGACTGCTCGAAGTGAGGGAAGTGCCTTTATTTACTAATTTAGGCCCGCAAGGGTAAGGGTACGACCAATCCATCTGCATCTGAGGGACTGGGCTCTAACCCAATAACTGAGCCTGCGTCAAGCTAGCACTGCATCGTATATATAGCACATTTGGTTAAGCAGTTGATTCAGTAGATTCTGCGTGCGAAAGTAGACTTTGCACCTTGCGCACCATACGAAGCTCCATTCGGATTACTGGGGACTAGTTGGATTTGAGTTTCCGCGGATTTTTTAGCCCGCCCGCCAACCTATATAGGGCCGAACATGAGCCCGGATTCGTCTCAATAGCTCTCCGAACCAGTGCGAGTGCGTAGGGATCGGAATGAAGCGTAAATCAATAGGTGGGTTCGGGCAGAAGTTAGTTAGTTATCGATCGATCATTGAGAACTAGTCTCCAAGTTTCGAGATGCAGAGGTTCAAGCATTCAGTCCCATCTATTGGTCCAGAGCCAGTTGACCGAGCTAAGATAGCAGCAGCCAGCATGGCTGGAGCGGGGGAATGAGAAGAAGATGAAGCAGCAGTCGCGGTTGAGTTGAATCAATACCATCAATATCAATAGGAGTTTGAGTTGCTCGAGCAAAACAAGTAGCGAGCGCATGTTGCGGTTCATCCCTAACCATACAACATAGGTAGATGTAAAGACGGCTAGAGAGGGGACGGCTTACCCCACTCATGATTAAAACTAGTATCCGTTTCACTTTGGATACCAAAGCCTGTATTCCTGTCAGTTCAAGACCCAGGGTGCTATACGCAGAATTCGAAGGTAGGGTTGATCGACGACAATTACTTAGGAAGGCAAATTTTCATATGCATGCATTTCATAGCCCCAGCGAAGCGAATCTAACGCTTAGCGGGAAAGATTTTGGAGTTTTGTTTTATTGGCCTTCCTTCCCTTCCAGTATGGTTCCTTTAACTATAGTAGTGGTAGTAGGCACATCTGTTTTCGTCATATCGGGAGTTATTTTTATTCATTCCTTTGATTGTGACCTCTTTCTTCCTCTCCCAGCCCTTGCTCCTTCTTTGTAGGCAGTGATTCGCTTTCCAGTGCTAGTTCCGACCGCCTTGCTAAAGCTATTGATAGTTGGTATTTCTAAGTCGGAAGGAGGGCTTTGGGCAAAGAGCAAGTCGAAAGTACTTTACTTCAGTCCCAGTACTGAAAGACGTGACTTCAGGAGTGGATTTCGGAAGGAATTCGTTTACTTCCTGCAAATTGTAAGAACTAGTAGAAAGAAAGTAATTTGGAACAAAATAAGGCAGCATTGATAGACCGTTGAATGAGAATGCTTGAATGGGAATCGTCTTGGCAACTGGCTATAGCCATGAGTAAAAGCCGCCGGGAGAGGAGAGACAATCTTTCATGAGAGAGGGACGAGCAAGTGACTTATTGGGAAAAAAAAAGAGGCAAACTTTCCTTTGCACAAGCGCTAAGCGAGAATACTTTTAAAAAAGAATTTCTTGACGAAACCCGCAGACAATCTTTTATTTTATTAAGTCCTGCTGTCTAATTCCAGTTTTTAGAACCTACCTAGTTCTAAACCCTGATTCGAATCCACAAAGCTTCAGACGATGGAGGAGGCCACGGGGATCGTACTTCATCTTCCTATAGGTGGTAGTCCGGTCATGCCCATTTCATTCTGTTCCTTCCGGGGCAGAAGCAGCTCTTCCTGCTGCTAGGCGAGCCGGGGGAAGGCTCAGTACGAGGGGTTGAACCAGGGGCTAGGCGGGCTAGCTATCTAACTACGACTTTAACGCACGATCGGCGAGTGGCGGGCCTAAAACATATACTATTGGCGGTTGGACAACGATAAGCGGTGGCGAAGAACCGTTCTTAACACTAGATCGAAGGAGCAGCACGCACCTGCTTTAAGTCTAAAACTAATGGTTGGGGAGAAAGATTAGTACGTAGCGAATGAACCAGTAGAGGTAGATTCGTTTGCTTGTTCTGATCCTTAGTTTGCGAGGTCTAGGACGGCTTCTTGACTAAGCCCCGTTGCTTGTTGAATGTTTCTTGACGCTACTGTTGGAACAAACAGCCTAGTGGAATAGTAGTGTAATGCGTAAGACATCGATCTTAGGCTTATGTAGTAGTAGAGGTATAGGGTAAGGTCTTTAATGTAGTTCTGTCTCCTATAGGTGGTAGCTTGCTCCTATGTTTGCAAGCCTGTGAAGAAAGAATATGCGGACTGATACAGGTCACTCCGATAAGCGGTGAACCCCTACTCCCCGCTTTTTACTCTTTCTTGTCGTAAACAAGATGTCACTTAACCACTGGTTGAGTGAGGCTTCAAAGATAGAAGCCGACTTGAACGAGATAGCGGAGTCGGTATAGAACGGGACGAACTGAGCTATAGCTAACGGCTCGCTTCTCTGGCTGCTAAGAGCTAACGGCAGCTTTCAATAATATGCCTGATGTCGGGATATGGTCTTTCCTTGGACTTATTGAAAGAGCTCTGGTTTTCACCCATTAGCCTTCTTAGCGAGGGTCCGATTCTGAACCAGCCGCTATGGCGCCGATACAACTTGAAAGTGAAGCGATATCCTTAAATGAAAGGCCGAGATGTAGCCTGTGCGGAGCAAGCCGGAACAGGCTGAGATGAATAAAATGTCGACACCTATTCAATTTGTTTGAAAACCTAGCATAAAGGAATGCATTGGGAAGAAGTCACTCTCAATCCGATCTAGCAAGAAATGCTCTACCGAAGTGAGAGAGCTCATTAAGAAGGCCCCGTCCGCCTTACTTAGATAGGGCTGGGGGTAGTACGAGACTCCGAACCACGACGGATAAATCGACAGATCTTAGGAAATAGAATGGGATCGGGCATATGACCATGGTGTAAGGCTATCATGGATTGGCCTACACCGCAGAAGGGCTTTCGGAACTACATTCCGCGAGCATAGTAGGATTGGGCAGAGTTCCCTGCTCGACAAGACAGATCGAATTGAGCAGCCGTACTTGAGTGAGCCGCCGCAACTAGAGCATTGAAGTCGGGAAAGCCCAAAGCAGCATCCCTTTGGAAAGCGAGAGAGTCAGTCGAAGGAACATTCCATTAGAAATCAATAAGAACAAGTCGATTGGTTGAGCCGGCCCATGATCAAATGATAGATAGAAATCAGTATCAGCGTCGAGTTCGCTTTCCCAACGTGAAGGCATCTCATTTGGGTTCTTAAGGCTCAGACAAAGGAATGGAAGTTGTCTTTTACCTTCCCTTTTGCTTGGCTCCCTATCCATAAGCAAGCCATGAAAGAAAAAAGGCAATGTCCATTGTTGCCAGCGATTATGATTTCGGTTACGACGACAAGGCTCTCTTTGAGAAGACCTACTGCTACTCCGCATACGAGGCTTTTGCTGTGCCTTCTCCTCTTACGGAAGTTGAAACCACTGAAGCATATGCCGACACAACGAAACTCGTTCTTATGTTGGCTTTTCTGTCTATTGCCTTCAATGGCTTAGTCAGTCCGTGTGCTGCTAATGCCCCTCAGCCGGTTGAAAGGAGCTTTCCTGTATAAGCGAGTCATTGTTGCCACAGAAAAGCACAGGCTGAAGGAGCAGGGTGTAGATAACGGAGTGCACTTCCATGCGGGAATGGAATCAGCGGATGCCTCTCGGTATGGAAAAGACGTGCAGGGAAATGTGAGAATGAATGTGATCTCTAGCCATCTCTACGACTACTGACTTCACTTTGGGCTACTACTTGAAGGGGGAGGCTCGCTTCACTCTAGAATACGAGCTACTATCCCATCGATAACTAGGGATCCTTAGCTGAAACTGAGGAAAACAAGCCGCGGATTCCCAGCCCTATAGATAGTTGGACTCTCGTCAAGGATTTGATGAAGAACGAAGTTGAGACTCCGTTTGTGAAAATAGTGATAAACTCGCTAAAATATGCTTTTCTTTGAGAAGTTCAACAAGGTAGGGAACAAGCTAACAAGTAATGGATGAGCGAACAAGCAACGGAACAAGCAAGGGATTCGCGCCCTAGTGCTAAACCAGTTCTGCCTTAGTCATGACTGAAGAAGTACCATCTGCTTAAGAGGGCTGAGACAAAAGCATTAGCAGAGGCTGAATCAGCTGCATCAGCAAGCGAATGCCTTTTCTTAGAATGGTTCGGAAACCCAGTGAAAGAGCTGCCATCCGGAACTTGAGAAGGGCGCGAATCCCATGCTTCTTCCTTCATCTCTCATAGTTGCACTTCTCCTTATCAGTCATTTAAGACTCGCTCAACTAGCTAGTAGGAGATAGAGACCCGGCTACCCACCGCTTTTCCATCTTGTTCCAGTTCTCTATCTTTTCCAATGACTGAGCTTTCTAGATAGTAGGCTTATTAGGAAAGAGAGCATAGAGCATAGCTAGCTAACGAGTAGCTAACAAGAGTGAGAAAGCACGGATAGAAGTGGCGTACTACTCTGTGCTACGGGAATGAATGATTCAGATATAGGGTATAGGGACTTGAAGGGCTCTAGCTCTCTCAATCAAAGTGTTTTACGCGTTTGCCTTGTATCTTCCTTATGTCGTTGTCGATTGATTGAAAGTGGATTGACGGCATTCATCAGTTGATTGAAAATGTACTTTTATTTTCTGATTGAGCTTTCTTTTAGGCTAAAAACTTGAGCCGTGGAATCCCTTTTCTCTTTATTTAGGGGAATAGGCGCGGTTACGTGGTTCGAGCAATTTGCAGGAAGCAAGCAAAGCTCTCCATACCAGCCGTTTATAGATCTCCTTCTTTACTTAGAATGTCGGATTCCCGGGTGTCTATACGATGATGAAGGCAGGATGCCGAGAAAGGTCTCTCTATCTACGAAGAGCAGGCATGTGTGGGCGTGAATAATCAATGGACAAGGCTCTGCAAGACCTTTCATTTAATATGCCTTCTGTATAACCGCAAGAACGCCTTCTTCTATAAGAAGCTGTTACAGAATCAGCAGCTATTGAACCCCCCCTTATAGAGTAATATATTGAAGGCACTAACTCATTTTAGGTAGTGGTTCGGCAGCTCTTATTAGTAGTGGTCAGTGGGAAGAAGACTAGCTCTGGCTTTCAAGCGTGAACCAGGTCTTGGAATCAGCAAGAGGTCTTGGATTCGGCATTAGCGGTCTTGGCTGAGAGATGCGTCTAAGCCCTTATGCGGATTCGAGAACAAGAGATGCGATGCCATACTGAAACTAATTCCGTCTATTGGTCTTATCCTATGGGTGGATACAGACTCAGAGTCAAGACCAGTGCCAGCTACTCCTGTAAGCCATAAAGCGATGGGGTAACCGGGTATGAACTCATACTTATAGTTACGCACCCTCTTTCTTTCGTAGGTGGGCTTTCTGCTTTTGAAGGGGAATCATCATCAAAGATGATGTGTGCAAAGCTGTATCGAACTTCTTTCGTTTGACCCTTGAGCGTCATCCCTCCCAATAGTTTAATCAAACTCGCCATCGGGGCCGGCCTAGGAAGAAAACAAGAGAAAGAGCAGACACGCCTTCAAGGCAACCCCGTTCACTCCGACAAGAAAGGTGTCAAGTCGGCCAAGCGCCTATAGAATGAAAAAAAGAATGCATGTTGACGGGTGGGATCAAGGGTATTAGGATGTGTCGATAGGATTCTTACGTGTAGTAAGCATCCGATGAAGTCGAATATTAAAGCTTCCAAAATGAATGCATATAATAGTTAGTATTACTTTAATGCTTAATTGTATTTGTTTGCCCGCATTCAATGCAATTCTTTCTCCCATCCCGCGTCATCCTATTCTAATTTCTGGTCGATACGAAGCTGCAGCTTTCGCTCATTGGCACTTCGCTCGTAGAGCCAATGCATCAATAAGAGGCCACATACGATCTCGCATATCTTCGGCACCCAAACAACCAGTTGAATCCATCTTAGTTGGTTGGTTAGTGTGAGACTCTCTCTATCAATTCGATATACATATGAGACTCGCATCGAGACGTCCTTGCCATAGAATTTTCTATGTCCTAACCCTTTCACTGGCCTTTATGATAAGCCAGTCCGGAAGGAAGGAGAAAGGGAGGAAAGCGAGAAGGCGGATCTTTCATTCTTCTTTCTAGTTTGTTCACGCCAGCACGAACAGGTGCGCTATCAATGCTGACTCCTACTGGAAGGTGAACCTGCCAACTGAACAATCACAAGTACCTCTATCCAAAGGAGTGCCGTCTCATCTGCGAGGAAATCTTTGAAAGCAATACGCTGCGCTGCCAGCCGGGACCATTGGTTCTTTCAGTCCTTTGATTCGGCTTGCATACAATTGGTGGGTTTGAAGTCCGTTAGCTGGTATTCGCCCTTAGCTCGTGATGTAGCTTCTTCTTCGATGAGTGGGCTATAACGACTACTGACCCCTCGTCTCCAGCATGGTTTGGGGGTAGCGCAAGGTTGTCTTCGCTTGAGCATACATCTTGGAGAACGGCTGCAGCTATCTCATTCAGTGCAGTTAAGCACTGGGAGGGTAAGGCCTCTTAAGAATAGAATCACGTGAGAGAGCTGAGAGAAAACTTTCTTTTCTGCTTTCCCCTTGCTTGAAAGAGAAAATGACCAACAACAAGAAGGGCTGGTAAGATTTTATGTCTTGGTCGATAAATGAGAGGTAGAGGGGGAATTTAGTTCCTGCACCTGCGAAGAGCGATCCTTTCTAGCAACTCGACCACAGATCTCGAACCAAAACAAAAGGGTGAAGAAAAAGGAGTGACATACTGATACGGAAAGAGAAGTCACCCGCACGGCTCCCCTTAAACGATTGCCGGGATAACCACACACGCAGAGGTTGGATTTCGAGCGAGACAAGTCACACACAGGTCTATCAATCCAATCCGAAGCCACCAACACGGTATCAGGGCCAACCACTCCCTCCCTGTAAGAAGGGAGTGTCAAACCACTCGATCTTAGGAAGAGGGTAAGATGACAGCTCTGCAAAAAAGGGCTTTCACCCATTTAACAATTTAGTGCTTGTAACTGCTATATCCTGGGTGTCAAATCCGTCCACTGGCAGTAGTGATCTATATCCTTCTATCTATCCCATTTTCATGGCTTAAAACAAAATAATATAGCAAGTTTCTCCTTCATCAAAATAGGGCATTTACCTGTCCTCTCCTCTTCTTAATGGACTCTGTTAGGTTCTTACTAGCGTAGATTACTAGCGTTGATTATCAGACTAGTAATCAACGCTAGTAATCGACGTAAGAATCAAAAATGAAAGAGCTTCAAGATCAAGCACCTGAACTCTACAGCTTACCGTCCTCAGATGAACGGAGCAGTTGAAGCAGCGAACAAGAACATCAAAGGGGTCATAGAGAAGATGACCACCAGAATGGCATGAGATGCTGCCATATGCACGTTTGGCATACCGCACTTCCATCCGGACATGCACTGGGGCTACGCCGTACTCCCTTGTTGTTGGGCATGGCATTAGATTAGGAAGGGGCCTAAGCTAAGCCCTGAAGGAATGCTTGACTTTGACTCTTTAGGTTTAGGAAGAGAAAAGCACTGTTTAGCTTAGTTAGCTTAGATCCTCTTTGAGATGAAATGCGGAAAAGTCCTAATCAAAGGCGCCATCCGAGCAAAGTGGGAATACCCAGCAAGATCCGACCAACAATCGAGTTCATACCCGGCTCAAGGCTTTAAGAAGAAAGCCCAGGTCAAGACTAGACTAGGAGTAGGTGTGTAAGCAGCCAATCCAAGAGTGCTTCTTACGGAGAAGTGTTTCAAGTCATTCAATTAGGGACACTATAAAGCCTTTTCTGGATTTGTGGCGGGAGACAGGAAACTCCGTCTATACCACAGCTTGAGACGAGACCCGGGAGGCAGCGAGCGTAGTTTAGGGACGGGAGTCATAGTTCCAATAGCGAAGGAATTAGAACTATTGGCGGCCGCGAAGGATACGGAGCGTTTAGGCTAATGGTACTACTAGTCAACTACACTCGCGGCCTATTTATGCGCTGACTGAACTTGCTTCGTAGACAAGGCTCATCCCGTAGCATGCTTCGGGCGAAGCCCGGGCCCGATTCCCTTGACCCAAAAATAGAGTTTTGATTCAAATCCCGACCCAATCCCTCACACAGAAAAATGTAGTGTCCGGAGTTGTCCAAGTTGCGGTGATTTTCCCTAAAAGATTGAATGCGAGAACAGTCTAATATCAAAATGGCATTGGCCGCTTCTTCGAGGAAGACTGGAGGTTCAGTAGTGGCCTCTGTTTCTGGGTGGGGGGTTGTCCCGGGCACTCACGTACGGCATCTGATCCGTGTCAGCTGCTGTTCACAAGGCTCTCTCCCCTTACTCGAGCATCCAGGTACGAACCGCTTTAAACACTAGCGAGCGGGCGGGAGTCCAAATCAACGGACGGTTGGTTCCTTCATTCGACGAAAATATGTTATGCCATCTTCAACCAATGGCTTTCATCCATCCCTGTAGGAATCAGTAGGAAACCTAATTTAAGGTAAGGGCGGGCTCTGGTCCAATCTTTTAGGTGCCGGCCTCTACTGCTTTGCTGGTCGGCTCTAAGAAAGAAGGGAAGGTTGTTGGCTTCAATCCAATGAGCGAGGAAACCTTGTTCACCCGGCAATCTTGAAGTCGGTTGGTTAATCCCGAACGAAAGAGCTTATCTAATCGTGCAGCTGAAACTAATAGCCGGGTCATTCAATATCCGTGGCCCTGATCAGTCGAATGAGGGATCAATAGACTAATGTATCAGAAGTTGAGGATCACCTCTGCCTGGAGAGAGATGTGATGTTGGACGAGAAGGGGGCTCACTGACCGGACAGGAAAGAAAGCCTTGCTTTCGTAGCGTCACCCAAATTTGAATAAATAAAGAGAGAATGAATTTCTTATCTTCTTATATATATAAGGACCAACGACGATCCTATCCTAAAGGAGAAGGAGGAGGAGGAGCCAACTCGAGAAAGGAAAACAAAAAAAATGACAATCCATTCTATTAAAGCGGCTTCCAATTGCTCGGAAATTTTCAGCTATATGGGGGGCTTGGATGGTGAGCAAAAACAATTGATCAAGAAGTTGATCAACTTTCGCATGAAAGAAGGTAAAAGAACGAGAGTTCGTGCTATTGTTTATCAAACTTTTCATCGCCCAGCTCGAACTGAACGCGATGTAATCAAACTTATGGTTGACGCCGTAGAGCATATAAAGCCCATATGCGAAGTGGAAAAAGTAGGAGTCGCAGGTACTATTTATGATGTCCCTGGGATTGTAGCCAGGGATCGTCAACAAACCTTAGCTATTCGTTGGATCCTTGGAGCAGCTTTCAAACGACGTATAAGCTACAGGATAAGCTTAGAGAAATGTTCATTTGCTGAGATACTGGATGCTTACCGAAAGAGGGGAATTGCACGTAAGAAAAGGGAGAATCTTCATGGACTGGCTTTCACCAATCGAAGTTTCGCGCATTTCAGATGGTGGTAAAGTGAGACCACATAAAGAGCTCTTCCTCATTCAGTCAGATTCTTCAGTCGGGGGAGTGGAGGAAGTAAGCCAAACTACCGAGAGAGAAAGGCTTAGACTCCTTTTTCGTAGTCCGGTGACGGGCTGACAACCATATGGAAAGTCAATCCTTCTTTTTCCGGTATGCCGCTCCGCAAGCAAGGAGTGCCACGCACGAGCGGAGCGAAAACAAAGCAAGGGGAATTCTTTTTTTTAAGCATGCGAAATCCTTTGATTGCGGATTGAATATACATCCATGTCTTTCTTGTTCCACTAGCTAGGACCAAATTGGAACATGTCCGTTTCGTTATTACAACCTTCTTTCTTTATGTCAAAGACCAGAAGCTACGCGCAAATTATCATTGGATCTCGGTTGTTCTTAACAGTGATGGCTATTCATTTAAGTCTTCGGGTAGCACCACCAGATCTTCAACAAGGTGGAAATTCTCGTATTCCGTATGTACATGTTCCTGCGGCTCGGATGAGTATACTAGTTTATATCGCAACGGCTATAAACAGTTCCTTGTTCCTATTAACAAAACATCCCCTTTTTCTTCGCTCTTCCGGAACCGGTACAGAAATTGGTGCTTTTTCTACGTTGTTTACCTTAGTGACTGGGGGGTTTCGGGGAAGACCTATGTGGGGCACCTTTTGGGTGTGGGATGCTCGTTTAACCTCTGTATTCATCTCGTTCCCTATTTACCTGGGTGCACTGCGTTTTCAAAAGCTTCCTGTCGAACCGGCTCCTATTTCAATCCGTGCTGGACCGATCGATATACCAATAATAAAGTCTCCAGTCAACTGGTGGAATACATCGCATCAACCTGGGAGCATTAGCCGATCTGGTACATCAATACATGTTCCTATGCCCATTCCAATCTTGTCTAACTTTGCTAACTCCCCCTTCTCAACCCGTATCTTGTTCGTTCTGGAAACACGTCTTCCTATTCCATCTGTTCCCGAATCTCCTTTAACGGAAGAAATAGAAGCTCGAGAAGGAATACCAAAACCTAGTTCACTCGCTGAGTGCGGTTCTTAGGGAGAGGATCGATGTTGAGCAGAAGTGGGGTTGAAGCAGCCAACAACACATCCCTCCGTACTGGACAGTTTTCCTGTCCAGTTAAGTATTTGAAATCCAAGCCGAAATAGGAAAAGCCGCAAGCACCACGCTAGTCGTCGGTTGAACGTCAGTGGGGGGTCATCGGTTGCAGTTCTCCCTCGAGGTGGGAAGGAAGCTTGAGGGCTATTAACTTACTTGTCTGTTGCTGGCCATGGCCTTTCCTATCAAGTCGAGCAAGGGAGGTGGGGATGGGTGAATGCGAGAAGAGTCTCCCTTCTCTCCCGGTAGTTAAGTAGTATGTAATATCACGAAAAAGTGCCCCAGCAGTAGGGTGGGTCGAGTGCCTTCGTCCCTCTCATTGCTTCCCACCGGATGATAAGCAACTCACTTACTCCATTCCGCTCCTTTGTCAATCCATAAACACGATTTATTGAGCATCTTAAATAGCTACCTTTTTATGTCGTTAAATCACCCCTTATTCCCGACATGATTTTCGTCGAATTTTTTACATAAAAAACATATATTGTTAATATCAAATGGTAGCCATATTTGTTTGTTGAGATTAAATCACCACCAAAGAGTTCTGGATTTCCCAATTATAGACCCTGTCACCCTTGATCTTTAGTAAAGGCGGCTTCATCCAGAGAAACACGATAGGATAAGACTAATATGAGTTTTCTTTCTCGAACGAGACTCATAACTCCCGGGAGATGGATAAACAACTCGGCAAAGTGGCTCTTAAATAAGCTGTGCCTGGCATCAACTGAATATGGATCTTCGATAAAGGGCTATGGACCTGGACCCTCCTACAGGAATATTAAGTACGTAGTAGTTCTACCCACCCACCAAGTGATCAAGCTCTCCTCCTCCTTGTGCAAGGCCAAATGGGGCCTTTGACTGGCGTACTTAATATTCCTGGAGTTGGTTTTATAATTAAATTAATTGGTAGCCTTTCGGCTTGAGGACAAGTAGCTAAGTTGGCTATGAAGACTCTGCTGCCTTCCTAGCTCTAGTTGGCTCTAAAGCTCTAAGTTGTTATAATATAAGGGCTTGCTAGGTGTGCTTGTCTTGCTTGAGCTTCGGTATTCGCTTTCGGCTTCCTTAGTAGCTCGAGTTGGCTAGTAGCTTCTGCCTTGCTTTTGCTTGATGGTCATTCGCCTTCGTATACCTTAATCCTTGCCTTTGCCTTCGGACAAGTAGGCATGACAGCTCTATCAGCTCA